TACGGCTCGCTTCTACCGAAAATCCAATACAATAATAGATAATTTGTTACGATTAGCTTCATTGGATTTGAAGCATCAATCGTTTTAAATCAGAATCCCATTTTGACTCTGTGCCGTTAATTCCACTATGATTATTGATCAATAATCATAGTGGAATCATTCCTTGATAGAGATAGGAGACATAATTTACATGGATATAGTAAGTCTCGCTTGGGCTGCTTTAATGGTAGTCTTTACATTTTCCCTTTCACTCGTAGTATGGGGGAGGAGTGGACTCTAGAGACACTACCATAATTGTAAATTGATTTATATTATATAAACCTATATTATATCTGTATACAATATTGGATAGTGTGTAGAAAAAACTATAGATATTATATTTATATTTCTACACACTATCTCATCATTTCTTCAATTATTGACAAGAACTAATAATTCTAGTTTCATTAAAATTAATTATTTTGACTGGCTGTTTTTACGTAAATGATAAGTAAAAAAGCGGTAGGAACTAGAATGAACAGTGTAGTAGCAATAAATGCGAGAATATTAACTTCCATAATCTCATTTTTTTTTGTTTCGCAATAACTCGGGATCTAATCCCATAGAGATGAAAAATTTGATTCCTGTAAATTCAATAAGTTAATTGTATCCTGATGATGCCAAATAGATCAAAATATTATGAATAACAATAGATCTAATCTATCAAATCAATTAATTGTCGAGAATTTAATAGTATAACATAGGAAGACTTTTTATCCATACTAAATCAAAAATTAAATTTCTAATCCAATTCCATTCTTTCTTTTCTATAACCTACCTTCTTCGTTCTACTTAGTTAATACAGACAATTAATTTAAGTATCCGACGAAGTATCAGATGACCGGTATTCAATGGGTCAGGTCACACCTAAGACCCAAACAATATAAGTGAGATGGAAAAAGGACGGATTAAAAGATCTAATATTCCAACAGATTTACTAAAAAGGGGTACCTTGCTTGGTCTTTTATTTATTATTTATGAAAAAACAATTTAAATAATTTTAATTAAGATTATTAATATAATATCCTCTTCTCTTTCTTGGATTGGGGGAGAACACATACATAAAAAAATTAGCATGCAATTTGAATGAGATAGATTTTTTTAATTAAAATATAGAGGATACACAAATCGGAGTTGGAAAAGGGCGCAGTTAAAAATAAAAAAGGCGCTCTGTTCCGCCGAGGTAATTATGTTAAGTTCATTGTATATTGTACAACAAAGGAATACAATTTGTGTATGTACTCCTGGTAAAAATATGGGCACTCTACTCCATTTCATTATGCAAGAACAATCAAAAAATAAAGTCAAATGAATAACGAATATGGTATCTCTTAAAATACTGATATAGAGTAATATAACCGATCGTACCAATCAATCTAGATATGTCTCTTCCTTATCAATCGGTACTATTCCGTAGTGAAAGAAATGAAAATTCCCGCATTTCTTTTGTCTGATGATAAATATAAAAATATCAATGTGAAACGAAAAAAAAATAAATAAGGATTCTTAGATCTTGCTCCCTGTCCCACTTTTCTGTAAAAAGTGGGAGATGAATTGATAAATTCATCGGATCCTAGTTCGGGACTGACGGGGCTCGAACCCGCAGCTTCCGCCTTGACAGGGCGGTGCTCTGACCGATTGAACTACAATCCCAGCGGGGTGTATGGCATACATATTCTTATGGTTTCATATGGCATATATATTCTTATGGTTTCATAAGAACATTCTATTCGTCTCGTCGTGTTGTAACAGAAACAAAAATGATATACTGATATCATATCCACATGGATATGAACTATAGCAATAATTACTAGTAACCGGTGGTTCTTTTTTTTTATTGTCAAAAATGACTAATTAAAAAAATATATATGGATAGATCAAAAAAATGGTTGATCTTTATTTTGACGGATAGGGCATTTCTATATTCTGGAGGACAAATTAAACTGGTTAAATCGTATTCAATGGAGCGGCGAATTATTGGGCCGAGCTGGATTTGAACCAGCGTAGACATATTGTCAACGAATTTACAGTCCGCCCCCATTAACCGCTCGGGCATCGACCCAGGAAGAATTAATTCTAGGTTTAGTTATAATCCATGATCAACTTCCTTTCGTAGTACCCTACCCCCAGGGGAAGTCGAATCCCCGCTGCCTCCTTGAAAGAGAGATGTCCTGAACCGCTAGACGATGGGGGCAGATCCGCCCGACCATCAGCATACTATGCTGATAGTATGATAAGTTTTTTGGAATTGTCAATATACAATATAATTATAATATATTATATAACTAGATCAAAATCAAAAGAGTCTTTTCTACTTTGAAATTTTTAACATTAATATACATAAATCTAGATAACTTTAATTTACAATACAGATTAATGAAACAAAGTTATAGTAGTAGGATTGGATAGTGCTTGATCCGACAGAAAAAAGGGATAAAAAGAATATTTTATAATATTTAATATAATTATAATATTAAATATTAAATTTATTTTCTTCATTCAATTTTAACTAATTTCTTCGTTCATCGTTCAGATGAGATATGCCTATAACTATCTCATACTAAACCAAAAAAAACGCTAGACATTTTTTTTGGTTTAATGGAATTTGGCTCGGGGTATGAATCCCCCCATCGCATGATTGAAGAAAATATCTTAACTCTATGTTGATAATGAGCTCTTATGCATATATGTAGATATGTATATGTCTATTATATTTAGATCTATATATATGTAGTAAACTCATAATAAAAACTATTTAATTTTTAAAATTGAATAAACAGGCCCTTTTAACTCAGTGGTAGAGTAACGCCATGGTAAGGCGTAAGTCATCGGTTCAAATCCGATAAAGGGCTTTTTCATTAAACTCAAGTCTTAGTCTTCGTTTTCCATTGTTAATAGTTCTAAAAAAAAAAAAGTAATCACCATTATAATGAATTCTAATTAGATTATGGGTCGTAGTTATAAAGTTGAAATTTATTCATTTTCATAATTGGGGAGAGTCCATTTTGTAGTGACATAGTAACCCTCTTTCTTCATGTCTCATTATTCATTTTGTCTTGACTTGATACATAAATATTCTAGATATCCAATCCCTATTGTTAATCGTCAAACTAAAGTATTCCTGCTTCTCCAGTGTTCCTATAAAACAAACCCACCATAAAATTATAAATAAAGAAAAAGTAAAAAGTAAGTGGATCTGACCCATTGAATCATGACTATGTCAGCTATTCTGAATATATAAATTCTATAATATTCATTCTATATAATATATATAGCGGATTTTTATTTGGCCACGCAAAACAAAAATTTGTCGATATTTCTTGAGTTCATCTTCTTGTTACGGGATGCTCTACACAAAGAAAACAAAGAAATCGCTACTCTCTTTCACTACACTACATATACATATTACATATATAACATACATATATAACATATATATTAAGATATATATAGAAGTTTTAGTTTATTTTAAAATGTATTTTCAATATCTTTCCTTGATTTCAGAATAAGATATTGTTTTGTTGTTCCGCCAATGCAATAGAGAACAAATGCGAGAAAGGGGTTTTCATTTTCAGCATTTAATATTTAATTTAGGGTCGTGGAAAAATGGGGATTTTGTTTTTTGCTTTGATCCCTTAAAAGATATACTCTGTAATATGAGTCATAGGATAGAACAATTCTGGTTCAAATAGTTTAGTTATATAGTAAGGACTAATCAAATTGAGTTCATAGATTTTACCCAGGTTAGGTCGTTTTGCGGCTCAATAGAAAAAATAATTTCTATTGTATCTTCGAAACCCGTTGTGTTGTAAGGGGCATTGGACGAGTCCTCGTCCATAGATAATCGAACTATCATATGCCCTGAAAATGATATGAAGTGTTCGGAAATGGTTGAAGTAGTTGAATAGGAGGATCACTATGACTATAGCCCTTGGTAGATTTACCAAAGAAGAAAAAGATTTATTTGATATTATGGATGATTGGTTACGGAGGGACCGTTTCGTTTTTGTGGGTTGGTCCGGCCTATTGCTCTTTCCTTGCGCTTATTTTGCTTTAGGGGGTTGGTTCACAGGTACAACTTTTGTAACTTCATGGTACACCCATGGATTAGCCAGTTCCTATTTGGAAGGTTGCAATTTCTTAACCGCTGCAGTTTCTACCCCCGCGAATAGTTTAGCACATTCTTTGTTGTTACTATGGGGCCCTGAAGCACAAGGAGATTTCACTCGTTGGTGTCAATTAGGTGGTCTGTGGACTTTTGTTGCTCTCCATGGTGCTTTCGGATTAATAGGTTTCATGTTACGTCAATTCGAGCTTGCTCGATCTGTTCAATTGCGGCCTTATAATGCAATCGCATTCTCTGGTCCAATTGCTGTTTTTGTTTCTGTATTCCTGATTTATCCATTGGGTCAGTCTGGTTGGTTCTTTGCACCCAGTTTTGGCGTAGCAGCTATATTTCGATTCATCCTCTTCTTCCAAGGGTTTCATAATTGGACGTTGAACCCATTTCATATGATGGGAGTTGCCGGGGTATTAGGCGCCGCTCTGCTATGTGCTATTCATGGTGCTACCGTAGAAAATACTTTATTCGAAGATGGTGACGGTGCAAATACATTCCGTGCTTTTAACCCAACGCAAGCCGAAGAGACTTATTCAATGGTCACCGCTAACCGTTTTTGGTCCCAAATCTTTGGGGTTGCTTTTTCCAATAAACGTTGGTTACATTTCTTTATGCTATTTGTACCAGTAACTGGTTTATGGATGAGTGCTATTGGGGTAGTCGGTCTGGCTCTAAACTTACGTGCCTATGATTTCGTTTCCCAAGAAATCCGCGCAGCGGAAGATCCTGAATTTGAGACTTTCTATACTAAAAATATTCTCTTAAACGAAGGTATTCGTGCTTGGATGGCGGCTCAGGATCAGCCCCATGAAAACCTTATATTCCCTGAGGAGGTTCTACC